ATAAAATGATTTCTTTTACTTCTGAATCCCAAACAATTCGATTCGGAGTCAGTACACAAAGATTTAAGGTCATTTCTTCAATTTACTCTCCATTTCTAAGTTTGTAGCCTTCGCAGTAGCTTCATCGATGTTACCCACTAAGTAAAAGGCCTGTTCAGGAAGAGAATCAAATTCTCCGGAAAGGATCAATTTAAACCCTCTAATTGTTTCCGCTAGACCAACATATTTTCCCGGAGAACCTGTAAATACTTCGGCTACGAAAAAGGGTTGTGATAAGAAACGCTCAATTTTTCGTGCTCTTGCTACGGTTAAGCGATCCTCTTCGGATAATTCGTCCAACCCCAGGATAGCTATAATGTCCTGAAGCTCCTTGTAACGTTGTAAAGTTTGCTTGACTTGTTGCGCCGTTTCATAATGTTCCTCGCCAACGATTCGAGGTTGTAGCATAGTTGACGTTGAATCTAAAGGATCTACCGCTGGATAGATACCTTTGGCAGCTAATCCTCTTGATAGTACCGTAGTCGCATCTAAATGTGCAAATGTGGTGGCAGGAGCGGGGTCAGTCAAATCGTCTGCAGGTACATAAACTGCTTGAATAGAGGTTATGGACCCTTTTTTCGTAGAAGTAATTCTTTCTTGTAAAGTACCCATTTCGGTACTAAGGGTGGGTTGATAACCCACAGCAGAAGGCATTCTACCCAATAAAGCGGATACCTCGGATCCTGCTTGTACGAAACGGAAGATATTGTCGATAAATAGAAGTACGTCTTGCTCATTAACATCTCGGAAATATTCTGCCATAGTTAAGGCAGTCAGACCAACTCTCATACGAGCTCCCGGCGGTTCATTCATCTGACCGTAGACTAGGGCCACTTTTGATTCCGCAAGATTTTGTTCATTAATGACTCCAGATTCTTTCATTTCCATGTAAAGATCATTTCCTTCACGAGTCCGTTCGCCTACTCCACCAAATACGGATACACCACCATGAGCTTTGGCAATGTTGTTGATCAATTCCATAATTAGTACTGTTTTACCCACGCCAGCCCCACCGAATAGTCCGATTTTTCCCCCACGACGATAAGGGGCCAAAAGATCTACTACTTTAATTCCTGTTTCAAAAATAGATAATTTTGTATCTAATTGTATAAAAGCAGGCGCGGATTTATGGATAGGAGATGTTGTGCGAGTATCGACAGGACCTAAATTATCAACAGGTTCCCCAAGCACGTTGAAAATTCGTCCTAGAGTCGCTCCGCCGACTGGAACACTTAGAGGATTTCCCATATCAACCACGTCCATGCCTCTCTTTAAACCCTCTGTCGCACTCATAGCTACAGCTCTAACTCGATTATTTCCTAATAATTGCTGTACTTCACAAGTCACATTAATTTCTTGACCAAGAGTATCTCGACCCTTAACCACCAGAGCATTGTAAATATTAGGCATCTTACCCGGGGGAAAGGCTACATCCAGTACCGGACCAATGATTTGGGCGATACGTCCCAGATTTTTTTTTTCACGTATCGAAACCTCTGGATCCGAAGTAGTAAGATTTATTCTCATAATAAAAAAATATGTTAAATTTTGTTGCGAAATTTTTCGAATACAGAAAAAACCTTCGATAGCAAATTAATCGGTTAATTCAAAAAAAAAATGGGAGTAAGCACTCGATTTCGTTGGTACCACCCAAGCGAATGTGCAATTCAATTTTTTACTTATTCAATTTCAATGAAGGAATAGTAATGTTCAAGCTCAACTAACCGAAACCTAGTTTTAAAATAAAAAATATATGAATAAAAAAAAAATTTTGCGGAAAGTCTTTGATTTTTTTATCCTAATAGAATAGGCAAGACTTTTTTTATCTAGCGAATTCGAAACAGAACTCTATTTATGATTCATTATTTGATCTCATTAGCCTTTTTTTTTTATTTTCATTTTAGCATATCCGGTTATGCGTCCCATCTATTCATCCCAACCCCCCCTTGTTTTTCATTTTCATGGATGAATTCCGCATATTGTCATATCTAGGATTTACATATATAACATATATTACTGTCAAGAGTGATTTTATTATTATTTTAATATTAACTATTTCAATTTTAAAAAGTTAAAGATTGAAAACTTGAAAAACAAGTATTAGGTTGCGCTATACATATGAAAGAATATACAATAATGATGTATTTGGCGAATCAAATATCATGGTCTAATAAAGAATCATTCTGATTAGTTGATAATTTTTTGAAAGATTCCTGTGAAAAAGGTTAATTAAATCTATTCCTAATTTATGTCGAGTAGACCTTGTTGTTTTGTTTTATTGCAAGAATTCTAAATTCATGACTTGTAGGGAGGGACTTATGTCACCACAAACAGAGACTAAAGCAAGTGTTGGATTCAAAGCTGGCGTTAAAGAGTATAAATTGACTTATTATACTCCTGAATATGAAACCAAGGATACTGATATCTTGGCAGCATTCCGAGTAACTCCTCAACCCGGAGT